TTTCAGAATCACCCTGCAGAATGGCCTGTTCTCCCCGGTTGGAATAGGTGGGTCAATTCCTTCCCTTAGAACCGTACTTGAGAGTTTCCTACCTCATACGGCTCAGCAATCGATTCTTTTTGCGGTCTCATCTTAATTAACCCTATGCTAACTGAATTAGATTTATGATAAATCTATCCCATTTTCGTGGGTTAACCAGAAGAAGTTAATTACATAAGTTTCAAATTCTAATTTTGATCAATTCAATAATTAGTTTTAGCTTTTCTCCCACCTTCAGAAAAATGAAGCATAGATATCCCCTATATCGTTATAATTTTCTGAAAGGTAACTATCTCGGTTTCATATATGAAATTTATATAGAATCTTTGAAAAAGACTTTCTTCCATAAGAAAAAAGAACTTACTATCTTTGGGATCTGATGCTACACCGCTGCTCAATACTTTAGTGGATCAACTCTATTACATAAGTTGATTCCTAACTTTATATCCCATATCATGAATAAGTAAGCAGTTCTTAACTGTATCGACCCAAAAGCTCGCTAATTGATCTTTACGGTGCTTTCTTTATCAATTTGATCCTTTATCCATAGAGTATAGTATGTAGGCCGTACTTATTTCTTCCTATTTTTTTTGTTATCATGAAGTTTGTTTCCTTGCTACAGCTGATAAAAATCGTTGTTTTGGACGATGCATATGTAGAAAGCCTATTTATTTTTTTCTAGTATTGACTAGCCAATTTGATCTTTTTTTCCTTCTTTCTATAGTGGAGATAGTCGCACGTAATGACAGATCACGGCCATATTATTAAAAGCTTGTGGTAAGAATGGGTTTCGTTCTAGTGCCCGGAAATAATATTCCAAAGCCTTTGTATGCTCTCCGTTGCTTGTGTGTATAAGTCCTATGTTATAGAGTATATAACTTCGATCATAGGGATCAATTTCTAGTCGCGTAGCTTCATAATAATTCTGTAAAGCTTCCGCATAATTTCCTTCCGATTGAGCCGACATCCGTTACGGTCGTTCATTTTATTCAAAAAATCTCCGTTCCAGAACCGTACGTGAGATTTTCATCTCATACGGCTCCTCCCTTCTGTGCATAGTACTAAGGGGAATAAGCCGTGGAATCCAAAATTCCCTATTCTTATTATGAACTGACAGGAGCTGGTATTTTTACAAGAAATCTCTAGCCAGCCTTCCCGCAAGAGGTTTTTTCTTAACACCAATCGTATTAGTGCTAGATAGAAATGGTAACTCCAACGATTTCTTTGTCCTCAACGCCTATTATTTCCAGGAATTAGTCACTTCAACGATCTTTGATGGTTATATGGGTATCCAAAGTACGAACGAGATGGATGTTTGTTGTCCCAACCATTCTTGTTAGTCCCGATACCAATAGGGAAAAGGGTAATTTATAACAAAGTTTTCGTATTGTTGATTCCTAGTGTAGTGCTTCTTCCCCTATGCCGCCTATTGGTACTAGTGGAGTAGGATTGACCCGCAGAACCCATAGGTGTAACCTTTCGTTCAATACTAAAATCGACAATTAAAGTATCTGAGGCCGAATCAATCGAGGATACACGACAGAAGGAATTGTTCTATCTCCAAACTTTACCTTCACTAAGCGTAGCTTTATTTCAATAATTTGGTTCTTTCTATTTCGAATCACGTCTTTTCTCGTAAGACTGAAGTGAGGGCTAAAAAAAAACAAGAAAAAAGAATCAAATCACACCATCTCTGTAATAGGTAAATGCCTTTTTTTCTCCCGAAGTTGTCGGAATTAGTCGTAATAAAATATTGGCTATAATTGAAGAGGTCTTATCAATAAAATTTCCATTTGTCCGAGATCTAGGCATAATTAGCAATCCATTCTACAATTCGTCTCATTACCCCCTCGGCTCGGGGAAAATTATCCCACAAACAAAGGAATTGTACAGTACAAAATAACATAAAAACAGAAAAATTCGAAAAAGATGTGTACCTTCCGCTCAAATTGTACCCTTTTCGGACAAAAATAGATAGGAGACTTTTGATAGAATCAGAGTCAATTTCATATAAATTTCGTAGTATATAAATGAACGGAACTATTACTATTTCATCTAAGTTGAATAACCAAGCACTTTATTTTACTATGGATTCTTATAACTCGAGAAATTTTTATTTGGTTATGATCCAAGGAGGAAAAGGGATGGAATAATCATTATACAATCGAAATCAAATAGAAAAATCCACGGTACGATTCATGAATTTGTAATAGATCTATGGGATAGATGATAAGAGAAGTTGTTGTTGATAAATATGAAATTTGAAAAACCTTTTTTATTCTTATGGAACCCCGGTCGTGCCGGTACTGCAATAAAATAACTCGCTATTCACTCGGTTTCTGGTCAATAATAAGATTATGTAGGAGAGATGGCCGAGTGGTTGAAGGCGTAGCATTGGAACTGCTATGTAGGCTTTTTGTTTACCGAGGGTTCGAATCCCTCTCTTTCCGTTTCTGTTAAT